TTGCCGAGTTCACACCTTGCAAACTCCGATTTGTTCTAGTATGTAAATAAATTGCAAATATGGTCCAAGTAATAAATGCCCAAGTTTCCTTGGGGTCCCAATTCCAATAAGATCCCCATGCCTCATTAGCCCATACTGCTCCCGAAAGAATACCTATGGTTAAAAAGGTAAACCCTAGACTAATGACACGATAACTCCAATAATCCAATCGCTGAGTCAATTGATACCTGTGATAATTTCGAAATGAAAGAAAAGAAGTGCTTTGTAAAACATTTCTTTTTTCATTCAAGTAGTGGATCTCATCAAAGGAAAATGACCCAATTAGTAAATGATTGCTTTTGCCAACAATACCTATGTTTTTTCGAAATGTAATGACTAAAAGAGCTACTGATAATAACGATCCACATAAAAGAGCTGCATAGCTCAATAACATCATACTTACATGCATCATTAACCACTGGGATTGTAGAGCAGGCACTAATATTGCGGATTGATGCATTTCAGTTGAAAGACCCGAAGTGGCAAAGCCTTGGGTAAAAATAGCGCTTGGCGCGGTTATTGCGCTTAAATCATTTTTAAGATTCCATATTTTAGGAACCATATGAATAATGGAGAAACTCCATGAAAGGAACATTAATGATTCATATAAATCACTTAACGGGAAATGTCTCGAATAAATCCAACGAGTAACTAATAATCCTGTTATACAGAAAAAAGCGGCTATCATGCCTTTTTCTGACGGATCACATAGTCCTACGATTTCATGGACTAATAAAGTCACCAAATGAATCGTAATGACAATTGAAATGATCGAAAAAGAGATGTGAGTTAATATATGTTCTAAAGTCGCAAATATCATAAAAAAAATCATTAAAAAAAAGAGGGGTCCCTCAATTACGGAATGGAAATTCCGAATTGAATTCATTATAGGATCTATTGTGTCCTTTTTAGAGGATGCCGCCACTCGGACTCGAACCGAGATGCTCTAGCACTGCTTCCTAAGAGCAGCGTGTCTACCGATTTCACCATGGCGGCTTGATCGAAATAATAATAGCCCATATGATGTTCAATCGTCGAGATTGAAAGATTCAATGCAATATATTTTAGGAAACGTTAGAATCGATGAATAAAGACTCGTTCAAATGAATATTTGAACGTTCAATAATCCCGTAGTATGGTGTCATTTTTAACAACAGGCTTTCACGTAGTATAAGTTCTTCTGGAACAGTTGGAACTAGATGGTTATGTACTCAGTTGAGGTCTAGAACTAAGAATTGTCCCTTTTTTTATATCATTTTTTGAGGATTCATTTCTCATTTATCTGATTTCATGGATCGGAAATGAAAAAAGATTCATTTTTCAATGAACAAAAGAAAATAAATAGGATACAATTGGATAACTAAATCCAAGGGATTTCTAGAAATATTTAGATAGTTTGGTATCAAAACTGTATTAATGGTTGGGATCCTCATTGTATACATAATTCGTGTGAGGATTTACCGAACCAATTAGGTATTGGGCTGCACATAAAACAAAAGAGTTTCAATCTCTATCGGAATTCTGCGGTATGTACTTTACTTATAAATAAAGTATATTCTATATAAAATAGATTGATCGATCCTACGGTCCAAACATAGGATCTATTTTGTGGATTAAGGAAGATTGACTTATTCTTCGTACATAAATATCGACCTAAAGGGGATCCGGGGAGTTTTTATTGATTGGGTCGAAACAAGAGGGAATATATGTAGTGATTCGGAGAGTTACAAAGCAAAGTCTTAAAATATATATTTTAATCAATTAGTTTCAAGGATCCATTCATTTTTACTACAGATCTTATACCCGCCTATGAAAAAAAAAGGGGGGGGGAGTTCTAACGCCGTTCATACTTGTTTCAGATCTTTCAAAAATCTTAATGATGTATAACTATTGGAGATACATAATCGAATAAACTTATTCCTAAAAAATATATATATATATATTTTTATTGTGAAAAGTGAATTGATGGGTAAAATAAAAATCCCCATCTCGCGAATTATAAAAATATACTATAATGAAAAGTGAAACCTTGTATTTTGTGTTTAACTATTTCTTTTTTTGTTGTTTGAAAAACAACAAAAAAAGAAATAGTACCTTTCTTAGAACCCAATAGACAGAATAATTCTTATTCTACATACCACAACAGCCGGTTCAGTTCTATCTCATATAGATGAGTTCAAAACATTAGTTAATGTGAATTATTCATCTTATAAATCATCCAATTCATCGAGTCATGTCGATTCAGATTATTCCAAGGCTTTATTACTTGTTTGTCGCACAAAAAAACTTTTTGAATGTCCGGTAGAAATAGATTTAGCTAAAGATAAAGCTTTTACCGCTGCCCAATATCCCTTTTTCTTCCAAATATTTCTACGAATACGCTTTTTTGACATAGAAGTACGTTTCTTTGGAACCGCCATTTTAAAATAAAGAAGTTACTTTTATAGTTGGATGTGAAAGACATGTTGTATTGTTCAAAATGGATCGTTCTTGCTATTCATTATCTATATTTATTCCATAGCTGATACTTCCTTCATAACATACAAAAATATAGATACGTGCGCATCGCATAGAGTACACTATGGATAAAAAAAAGAAATAGAAAAAAGAAAAAGATGTGACCTTCAAAGGAATTTTTTTTTGTTCCACATCTCTATTACATACAATGTCCGAAGAAAGAATAATTCGTACTAATTTATCTTCATATCTTCATTACGATCTATGTCTATGAGGTCCGCTACCATAGAAATCGAATCGGTTCTTGTTGATAAGAATCAAAAAGGGTTCCATTCCAATTCATATCTCAATCTCAATCTATTTATATCTCGTCGTCTTACATTGAATAAATCGAAAAGCTTAAGAATCCTTACCTAATTTAAGAAAATAATAATGTAACATTTTTCTATTAATTGATCAAGCTCGAGGATAGAGTACCCATAATTTAAATTAAAATGAGACTGGGAATTAATCTGTTAAACGATACATTACTTGATAAAGGTAATTTTAGTAATCTCTTATTTCAGTTCTATGCGAAGTGACGAGTATCATAGGATTTCCTATAAACATAAGTTTGTTTTATTGGAATAGAAGCCAATCAATCAGTTCTACAATGAATTAATTAATGACTCTGAATAAACTAACTAAAATAACTAGTATTTTATTGGGTCGAGTTATTGGTAGATCCTATGATCCATATCCAAATCAAGTACTTTTTTTGGTGTCATTCTTTTTCCTTACTATTGGATATCAATCGCCGTAATAGTGGAATGATTGAAAATCTCATATTCTTTCTTTATCTTAATAAATATCTTAGTTAATAACTAAATAGTCAGTTTTAACCAGTGACTTGGTCATTTGAACAATTGTAACTTCTTGGTTTGAATTTGAATTTTTTTTTTTCAATACAATATTTGTGAAAGAGTCGGAATAATTAAGAATTAAAAATAATATTTGAGTTCTTTTATATCTTGATTTTTTTATTTATTTTCCTTCCGAAAGAGAGAAGAGCTGGTGAATCGGAAACAATTAATAAGAATAAAAAAAGTTTTATTTTCTTATGGAACATACATATCAATATGCATGGATCATACCTTTCGTTCCACTTCCAGTTACTATGTCAATAGGATTGGGACTTCTGCTTGTTCCGACTGCAACAAAAAATCTTCGTCGTATGTGGGCTTTTCCTAGTGTTTCATTGCTAAGTATAGTTATGGTTTTTTCGGCCGATCTGTCTATTCAGCAAATCAATGGCAGTTCTATCTATCAATATCTATGTTCTTGGACCATCAATAATGATTTTTCTTTAGAGTTCGGCCACTTGATCGACCCACTTACTTCTATTATGTCAATACTAATCACTACTGTTGGAATCATGGTTCTTATTTATAGTGACAATTATATGTCTCATGATCAAGGATATTTGAGATTTTTTGCTTATATGAGTTTTTCCAATACTTCTATGTTGGGATTAGTTACTAGTTCCAATTTGATACAAATTCATATTTTTTGGGAACTGGTGGGAATGTGTTCGTATCTATTAATAGGTTTTTGGTTCACACGACCAATTGCAGCCAATGCTTGTCAAAAAGCGTTTGTAATTAATCGTGTAGGGGATTTTGGTTTATTATTAGGAATCTTAGGTTTTTATTGGATAACAGGCAGTTTGGAATTTCGGGATTTGTTCAAAATCTTCAATAACTTGATCCATACTAATGGGGTAAATTCTTTATTTGCTACTCTGTGTGCCTTCCTATTATTTGTCGGTGCAGTTGCTAAATCCGCACAATTTCCCCTTCATGTATGGTTACCTGATGCCATGGAGGGGCCCACTCCTATTTCGGCTCTTATACATGCTGCTACTATGGTAGCAGCGGGAATTTTTCTTGTCGCTCGGCTTCTTCCCCTTTTCACAGTCATACCTTACATAATGAATCTCATTTCTTTGCTAGGTATAATAACGGTACTATTAGGAGCTACTTTAGCTCTTGCTCAAAAAGACATTAAGAGAAGTTTAGCCTATTCTACAATGTCTCAATTGGGTTATACTATGTTAGCCCCAGGGATAGGTTCTTATCGAGCTGCTTTATTCCATTTAATCACTCATGCCTATTCGAAAGCATTATTGTTTTTAGGATCCGGATCGATTATTCATTCAATGGAACCCATTGTTGGATATTCTCCAGATAAAAGTCAGAACATGGTTCTTATGGGTGGTTTAACCAAATATGTGCCAATTACAAAAACGACTTTTTTATTAGGTACACTTTCTCTTTGTGGTATTCCACCTCTTGCTTGTTTTTGGTCCAAAGATGAAATTCTTAATGATAGTTGGTTGTATTCACCGATTTTCGCGATAATAGCTTGTTCCACAGCAGGATTAACTGCATTTTATATGTTTCGGATGTATTTACTTACTTTTGAGGGGCATTTACACATTCGGTTTCAAAATTACAGTGGCACTA